CTTCGCTATAAAATACCCAATAGATTCGAGAGAATTAAAAAAAAATATGGAATAAATGATCCAAATAGCAAATCTTTTCTAATTTTATTCCATACTAATTCAAAACGTGTTTCATTTTGTAATGAAGTTACAAGACCCAGTTCGTATTATTAGTTTCGACACGAGTTACTCATATTCAACGATTTAACCATGAGTTAGGAGTTACTCAATGATATTCAATGAATCGGTTGATTGAAATCACAGGATGCATAGATGTTACCGACGATGAATCGATTTCATTTCCTATACCTCCCACTTTCTCTGTGTTAGTGCCATCTATAATGATAGATGAATGTCCAACTTTCCATTGAACTTATTGCTTCAATTGCTATTTTGGCATATTGTACTAGTTTGGAAAAATAGAAACTTAAGTAAGGTAAGTGCTTTAGAAACATATGTATAAAAATAAAGATTTCATTTAGGCCCCTTATGCTTACTATAACTAGTTATTTTGGTTTTCTACTCGCGGCTTTAACGATAACCTCCGCTCTGTTTATTGGTTTGAGCAAGATACAACTTATTTAAAATTCCTATTTGAAATGAAAATCTTTGAAATGAATAATTCATAAAATGAAAACTTTCTTCGAGATTCCGTGTATTCGAGAGTTACTTATAGTTTCAATTTTCAACCCTTAGTCATTGAGATTCATGTCAATTCGGATTACTATTTAGGTATAGATATTCCCTCTTTTTTTTTTCAAACAAATTGAAATGATTGAAGTTTTTTTATTTGGAATTGTCTTAGGTCTAATTCCTATTACTTTAGCTGGATTATTCGTCACTGCATATTTACAATACAGGCGCGGGGATCAGTTGGACCTTTGATTAATTAACATTTCTTTTTTTTTTTATTGTATTGGCCTCCTTCTCTCTTTAATCCACAGGAGGTCAAATCCCTATTTGCTGGGTAAGTTGCTGAATCTTTTTCAGTCTAATTTTATCTAAGAAAAAAGAATCACGCTCTGTAGGATTTGAACCTACGACATCGGGTTTTGGAGACCCACGTTCTACCGAACTGAACTAAGAGCGCTTTTTTATCGGAATAGGTAAGACTGTAAAGCAAAGTCTTTTTTGAACCCCAGAATATGATCAAAATGAAAGATTCTGTCCACTTTGAATTGATCTTCGTCGATTCCTTGTTACTGCGCCTTTGAGTAGTAGCAGTAATAGATAGGGATGACAGGATTTGAACCCGTGACATTTTGTACCCAAAACAAACGCGCTACCAAACTGCGCCACATCCCTTTGCATTGTTCCACAGTGTCATTGTATAGAATTTCTCTCTTGGTTTCCACATCGTTATTTCCCCACACCATTTTTTGCCGATTTCATCTTTTCTGTTCCATTTAACATATAATAATAGTAAAAGACTTGTATACAAGAATAAATAAGTATTTTCTATTTTCTCGGTAAGAGGGAGATTTTTTAGTTATTTTCTAATTTTACGACAAGGTACTATCTTATTGACTTTTACTGGATCATTGGACAATTCAATAATAATAAAGGAATTTCATTTGAATTAGGCATTACGTGTACAACTATAGTCGGTCTTTAACGACCTATCTATCGGATCATATATGTTTTCTTTTTTACAATAAAAAATATTACAATAAAAAAGGAGGATTTTCAATGCGAGATTTAAAAACATATCTCTCCGTGGCACCAGTACTAAGTACGCTATGGTTTGGGGCTTTAGCGGGTCTATTAATAGAGATTAATCGTTTTTTTCCAGATGCGTTAACATTCCCCTTTTTTTCATTCTAGTTAGTAACATAGTAAGGAATGAAGAAGATTAAAGATAGAATCAACTATCTGCGACTGTGACTAATCCCCCTCCTACTTTCCCTTTTTTTTGAGAATTCAAATAAAGAAAGTCTCTTCAACATCTGGGAGATTGGGGTTCCAATTCGAGTGAAATTCAATTTCAATAAATATTCCTAATATAAAGAATGGGAGTAGAATAGAAATGCGGGTTTAAGGTCTAAGTAAAGAATATTATCCAAGGTATTTAAATCAAAAACGAAATATTCTACTTCGATTTGAAATAAAATTTAGAAATCTTCTGTCCTTTACTTATTCGTTTTGAATCAAAAATCAAAAAGTTGAGTCAATCCAAAATTAAAAGGAGGTTCATGGCCAAGGGTAAAGATGTTCGAGTAACGGTAATTTTGGAATGTACCAGCTGTGCCCGAAACAGCGTTAATAGGGTATCAACGGGCATTTCCAGATATATTACTCAAAAGAACCGCCACAATACACCTAATCGATTAGAGTTGAGAAAATTCTGTCCGTATTGTTCCAAGCATACGATTCATGGAGAGATAAAGAAATAGATCGAGTTGAGTACCTGTATGTTACCCCTTCAAGGAAGGGAAAGGGGTGGCATTATATCTCTCTATAAAATAGAAATCTAAATCGAAAAAAAATCCTATTTGAATTAAAATTAATAAATAGACTTTTGAGAGAAAAAATAAAATTAAATAATAAAACAAACCATGGATAAATCCAAGCGACCTTTTCTTAAATCAAAACGATCTTTTCGTAGGCGTCTGCCTCCTATTCAATCGGGGGATCGAATTTCTTATAGAAATATGAGTTTAATTAGTCGATTTATTAGCGAACAGGGAAAAATCTTATCGCGGCGAGTGAATAGATTGACCTTGAAACAACAACGTTTAATTACTATGGCTATAAAACAAGCCCGTATTTTATCTTTGTTACCCTTTCTCAATAATGAGAAACAATTTGAAAGAGCCGAGTTAACCGATAGAACTACAGGTCTTAGAACCAGAATGAAAAGGGTTTACTCTTGAATCATAATTTCAATCTGAACTCAAAGACAAGATTGGTTCTTTTCCGAGAATCCAGGTGTGTCGTACGAAAAAAAAAAAAAAGAATTGGAGAAAGCTTTTTGTATAAAGAATTGGAGAAAGCTTTTTGTATTGAGTGTGTTCACCCATTTTGACTACTTTAGCCTATTTTATCTTAATCATTTTTTTATCTTAATCATTTCTATTCTACCTTCCCGGAGAATGAACTCCGGGAAAACACGTTTACAATATTCCAATAGATTCTTTCTAATCTACTTCTTTTGTGATCTCATTGGAAATCATATAAAGACAATTCCTGTTTGATATGGCTATTTGTGCAAGTATTTTACGATTAAGAATCAACTGTCTCTTGTACAGATCATGGATTAATCTACTATAACTATAGTATACCCCACTATCACGAATTACTGCGTTTATACGAGTGATCCACAGACGACGAAACTCTCTCTTTTTAATATCCCGATCCCGATGAGCTGAAAACAAAGCTCTTATTCTCTGTTGAGTAATAGTTCGAGTAAGTCTCGAATGGGCCCCTCGAAAGCTTGACGCAAATAAACGAATTTTTGTTCTACGTCTTCGAGCTATATATCCACGTCTAATTCTAGTCATTGAATAGATGAAACTTTCGCGAATAACTAATTGAGTTGTTTTCTTTCAATTATTCTTTTAACATTTCCTAATCTATTAATAACAAAACGAATTTTTCCAATGTATAAACTATAAATTCCAATGGCTTTGTCTACTATAACCTTCCTAACCACGATTTTTTTATTTCAATGCGAAATATGAAAGAAATTTTATTCTTTTACAGATGTCAAAAATATAGCAAATAAAAAATAGAAATGGATAAAGAAATAGTGTAGTGGGTTCCATCGTTTCTATGGTAACTTCTTAAACGGGGAGGTCTTCTCTATACACCGGAGCCCTCACTTCATTTAATCCAGGTTATTGGTAACTTGTATAGTTCATCCTCTTTGGCTCTACCCATGAATTATCCAGTAATAGTCCGTTCACAACGAAACCCACCTATACAGTAACGGTATTTAATTAGGAAAGTTAGCTGGGTAGCTGACCCTTTGATAGTCCGTTCTTGGCAGAGTAGGGGCGTAATCTTTATGCTTTAAAAAAAATTCCTCCGCTTAATGGATAATCATTTTATACCAATGGAGAATTGCTTCCCATCTTACATTGAGGTAATTCGGCTTGCACCAATGGAAACCATAAAATTCATACACAATGCAGGAATATGAGAGGGGTTCTTTATTTCTTTGTTTTAGATAAATAAAATAGTAAAGAGAATAAAGAAAAAAAGGCCCCTCTTCGATTCTATCCTATTTACCGGTACTCATCAGCACGTTGTTTTCTTGCTTTTGTACCAGGCCATTATATGATCGAAACGAGTCGCGCATACACCCGAGTACATGTTCCTCGTCGTTGAGGACATCCCCTAAGAGCGGGGGATTTCGTGACATTTCTGATTGGCTGTCTTGTATTTCTAATAAGTTGTTTAATGGTTGGCATGTTGAATTGGATACATAATGGGCTGGTTTAGATTGATCCTAACCGGATGATTATGAATTACGTCTATTTCTATTAAATTACTATTTATTTAATAAATAGTAAACGCAGTTAAAAAATCTCCAATCGAGAATTTGCGTGAGTTACATGTTATTTTCATTCAACCGCTACAAGATCAACAATTCCATAAGCTTGTGCTTCTGTTGCTGACATAAAAACATCTCTTTCTATGTCTTCGGATACAACCCATAGGGCTTTGCCCGTTCTTTGTCCATAAACCCTTGTGAGGGTTTCGCGCAGTTTCAACAGTTCTTCCGCTTCCAGGATAAACTCTCCCGCTTGTGCCTCATAAAACGAACTAGCAGGTTGATGGATCATTACCCTGATAATAGATAATAGAATAAAAAGTTTCTCTATCTTACATGCTGAAGCGAATAGAAAAGAAATATAAAGAATAATAGGAAAAAGATCGAATTGAACAACCGTACAGGCACCCTTCTTGCATATGCATACGGCTCTACACTAAAATAAAATTGACCTAACTTGGCCTCTTTATTGAAAAAAGAAAGAGAAAGATAGAATATATCATACCCAGGTGATTAAATGATCAAATTGCCGCCCTTCCTTTCGGAATATGTATAAAATACTATGATGGCTCCGTTGCCTTCTATCTTAATTATCTTAATGTGATTTATTTTGGATATGATTCGGCAATCCCAAAGTTTCTTTTTGTTCCAACAAAAAAAATATTGTTTTTTGCGCACTCCTTGGATTCTTTTAATAACATGAATATTGTTAAGAGCCCTCTAGTGCGAACAAAAAAGGTTTGTGACGCTAAACCGAACTCCCAATTAGAAAATCGAGAAGACCCTTTAGTCTCATACTACTCTCTCGATACATAATCTAATGTTTTTCAAAAGAATCCAAAAATTTCTAATATCGAATGCAAAGTGCCATGCTATTATTGCTTACTATTTCCTAGGGCGAAGGCATAGTCTTCCCTTCTCTCTTAAATAAAAATATCATTGGCGCCAAGCGTGAGGGAATGCTAGACGTTTGGTAATTTCCCCCCCGACCAGGATAAAAGATCCCATTGACGCGGCTAATCCCATGCATATTGTATGGACATCAGGTCGCACAAATTGCATAGTATCATAAATAGCTACTCCAGGTATTACCCACCCGCCGGGAGAGTTTATAAACAAATACAGATCCTTGTTATCATCTTCAATACTGAGATATATCATAAGACCAATAAGTTGATTTGAGATCTCGCTATCAACTGCTTGGCCCAAAAAAAGTAATCTTTCTCGATAAAGTCGGTTGATTAGGGTACAATTGTACTCTTTCAGAACCGTACACGCACCTTTTGATGCATACGGTTCAAAAAAATCTCAAAAATAAAAAAGAATCAATGTATGGATTCCAGACCTTTCGCTTTTCCCATAATAGGGTTTTTCTTACTAAAAAAAAAGAGATTTTCTTCTTTAATAAAAATAAAGACGAGTTTTACTGCTTTCTTTTTCTTAGAATTCTAATCTTTTTCTTAGAATTCTAATAAAGAAAAAGTCACTAAATTTATTGAATTAACTTCTCATTGATGTATTGTTTCATCGACCAACCCCGATGATATTTTCTTGTTCCTGAGTGAGTCTCTTTTCTCTTTTTAGGTTTCTGCTCTACTCCGGGTAAAGATTGACCCGATTTGGATTTGCACATATAGGACAAATACTGTTATTACCATTTTCTTTTTTTATGACTTTCTGCTTATTTTTTCAATTCAGTTTATACGTTCTACCAAGTCTTGATTAAGAGTTTTAAATCAACCCGTTTAACAGATATTCCACATAGGAGTCATTTAGGATGGAACTAGTAATCATAGATATATTACCAATTGAGTTGGGTTTTTCTAAACAGAGCCTGAATACTTTCTTTTTTTTAATTCAACCAAGCCAACCATAAATCATTGTAATTGAGAATAGTAATATGGATCCTCTCAAAATGGATCAAATTGTACTTCACGCTCCAAATATTTTATGATTTAATGACTCCTTATTGGGCGAAACAGAGGATATCTCGATTGGGGAGAGAACGGGTAAATCCCATATGACCCAATATATCTGACAAGTCGCACTATACGTCAACCCAAGATGCATTTTCCTCTCCAGGGCTTCGGAAAGGTACTTTTGGAACACCGATAGGCATTAGCTCAAAGAAAAAATAACTAAGTACTATATTTAACTTTGATGTGAAAACGTAAGAATATGATTTTATTGTGTTTCTAATTTGAAAATGTTCGCTTTTATCGGATTTCTTTTTTGCATAGATTACAAAAAGTTAGAAAGAAAAAAAGAAGGACTAAAGTCAAATTAGTAGTAATAGAGCGATGAGTAAGTATGTACGTATTCGCTACCCGAAAATGTTATTCAACCCCATTGCGTATTGATACTTATCGAGTATAGAATAAATCTGCTTCTCTTTGTTCCTATGAACATAATTGTTCCGTTAATTAAATAATTAAAAGATTTTAGTAATAACAGATTAACAACAGACTAGAAAAAGAATAACTATTAACCCCTGTTCTGAAATAATTCACTGAACAGCGAGGATCAATAGGATAGTCACAATAGAGTCTTTTCCAGTGCAATAAAGTTACGTAGTGTCTATCTATCTTTGATAAAGGGGAATTTCTATGGGTTTGCCTTGGTATCGTGTTCATACTGTTGTATTGAATGATCCCGGCCGATTGCTTTCTGTTCATATAATGCATACGGCTTTGGTTGCTGGTTGGGCTGGTTCGATGGCTCTCTATGAATTAGCAGTTTTTGATCCTTCTGATCCTGTTCTTGATCCAATGTGGAGACAGGGTATGTTCGTTATACCCTTCATGACTCGTTTAGGAATAACCAATTCATGGGGCGGTTGGAGTATTACAGGAGGAACTGTAACGAATCCGGGTATTTGGAGTTATGAAGGTGTAGCTGGGGCACATATTATGTTTTCCGGTTTATGCTTTTTGGCAGCTATCTGGCATTGGGTGTATTGGGATCTCGCAATTTTTTGTGATGAACGTACAGGAAAACCCTCTTTGGATTTACCCAAGATCTTTGGAATTCATTTATTTCTTTCAGGGGTGGCTTGCTTTGGGTTTGGTGCATTTCACGTAACAGGTTTGTACGGTCCTGGAATATGGGTGTCCGATCCTTATGGACTAACGGGAAAAGTACAAGCTGTAAGTCCCGCATGGGGCGTAGAAGGTTTTGATCCTTTTATTCCGGGAGGAATAGCCTCTCATCATATTGCAGCAGGTACATTGGGCATATTAGCGGGTCTATTCCATTTGAGTGTCCGCCCGCCACAACGTCTATACAAAGGATTGCGTATGGGAAATATTGAAACCGTACTTTCCAGTAGTATAGCTGCTGTCTTTTTTGCAGCTTTTGTTGTTGCTGGAACTATGTGGTATGGTTCCGCAACTACTCCGATCGAATTATTTGGGCCCACTCGTTATCAATGGGATCAGGGATACTTTCAGCAAGAGATATATCGAAGAGTTAGTACGGGGCTGGCAGAAAATCAAAGTTTAGCAGAAGCCTGGTCTAAAATTCCTGAAAAATTAGTTTTTTATGATTACATCGGAAATAATCCGGCGAAGGGAGGATTATTCAGGGCGGGCTCGATGGATAATGGGGATGGGATAGCAGTGGGGTGGTTAGGACATCCCATCTTTAGAGATAAGGATGGGCGTGAACTTTTTGTACGTCGTATGCCTACTTTTTTTGAAACATTTCCAGTTGTTTTGGTAGACGGCGATGGAATTGTTCGAGCGGATGTTCCTTTTCGAAGGGCAGAGTCAAAGTATAGTGTTGAACAAGTTGGTGTAACTCTTGAGTTCTATGGTGGTGAACTCAACGGAGTCAGTTATAGCGATCCTGCTACTGTGAAAAAATATGCTAGACGCGCTCAATTGGGTGAAATTTTTGAATTAGATCGTGCTACTTTGAAATCCGATGGTGTTTTTCGGAGCAGTCCAAGGGGTTGGTTTACTTTTGGACATGCTTCATTTGCTTTGCTCTTCTTCTTCGGACATATTTGGCATGGTGCTAGAACTCTGTTCAGAGATGTTTTTGCTGGTATTGATCCGGATTTAGATGCTCAAGTCGAATTTGGAGCATTCCAAAAACTTGGAGATCCAACTACAAGAAGACAAGGAGTCTGATACAACACTCCTCGGGTTTCTTTCGTCTCTATTTTCATTTTATTTTTGGAATTTTTCCTAGGGGTCAGAGAAACCTTGATCACGACTTTTTTGCTCGTATTCCTTCTTTATCCGGGAGATGGTCCCACAAATAAAATAAAAGAGAACAAGCAGGTATGGAAGCTATAATTGTAAACTGCAATCGAATCTATGGAAGCACTAGTTTATACATTCCTCTTGGTATCGACTTTAGGAATAATCTTTTTTGCTATCTTTTTTCGAGAACCGCCTAAAGTTCCAACTAAAAAGATGAAATGATTTTTCAGTATCTCCGTTGACGTAATGAGCCTCACAATGTTTTGAGGCTCATTACGTCAACTAGTCCCCATGTTCCTCAAATGGATCTCTTAGTTGTTGAGAAGGTTGCCCAAAAGCGGTATATAAGGCATACCCTGTAAAACTTACAAGTAAACCAGATAGAAAGATGGCTACTAGGGTTGCTGTTTCCATTCTTATATAATTTCAAAACCCCGATGGATCTATGATAAGATCATTTATTTACAACTACAACGGAATGATATACAAAGTCAACAGATCTCAATGAATATAATAGGATTTATGGCTACACAAACTGTTGAGAACGTTGGTCCAAGGCGAACGGCTGTAGGGGATTTATTAAAACCCTTGAATTCGGAATATGGTAAAGTAGCCCCTGGGTGGGGAACAACTCCTTTGATGGGCGTCGCAATGGCTCTTTTTGCCATCTTTCTATCTATTATTTTGGAGATTTATAATTCTTCCGTTTTATTGGATGGAATTTCAATGAATTAGGTCTCTAAGAATTGTAAAGTCATACAAGAATCATTTAAAGTTCGTATTTGGAGCCCATTATACTTTGTTTTGGGAGTTCGACCGTGGAATTTATTTGTTTTTGTATTTCCGGAATATGAGTGTGTGACTTGTTATAATCGATCCTATTGATAGTACAGAGGGTGGCTCTGTCATCTTCATAGAGATGGTTCTCCTTCGTCGGATATTTATTCTAGTATCTGGAACACGGAATATATGAAATCGATTAAGAAATATTTGAACTATGATTCATACCTAATGTTCAGATCTCGTATCCGGATTCCAAAAAATCTCAAAGACTTCAATTTTGAAATTTTCAGCATTCTATCTATTTATGGAATGGGTGATAGTCGAAGGGTTCTTACTCAGGAAATCCTTGACTTAACTTAGGTTTTTTTTATTGAATCATCGAGGTTCTAGTATGAATCTGAGGTTTTAATCAATTCATAGGTTTCTTAACAAGAGAATTCCTATCAATACAATAAAAAAAAAATACGAAAATCCACATTATACACAAAAACAAATTCAAAACGAAATAGGAAAAGAGTGGATTCAAGAGGCACGT